CAACAACAACTTCTTATTCCAACTTCTTAACCCATAGATTTATTCCAAATTCATGAACCGCCCCCCCGGATTTTTTTTATATTTGATTGTATAGCGTATACCCACTATACACACAACACAAAATAAACGGTATTCCATTTTCATCATAGAATGATTATTCGATTCTTTTTCCTCTTTGGATAATAATCCAATCAAAAATTATCGAATTATCCTAATCTGTAGGATAAACTCTTTGATTATTCGATTATTCAGCTTCAATGAAATCGGAATAGTTCCCTTCATTCTTATACTATTTGTATGAAATCTAATCAGATTAAAATATTTATTATTTTTTTATTGATTCCTGTCAAAAAGAAACAATTTGAGTAAAGGGTCTTCCGTTTTATTTCAATGAATCCGTTTTTATGTTATTTCGTACTGTACAAGTCCTTTGTTTGTGGGATCATTTTCTCACGAAAGGAAATTAAAATAAATTATAGAATGGATTAATACACCTATGTCTAGATCTGGGATAAATGGAAATTTTATTGATAAAACCTTTTCAATTGTAGCCAATATCTTATTACGAATAATTCCGACAACTTCGGGAGAAAAAGAGGCATTCACCTATTACAGAGATGGTGCGATTTGATTATTTTTTTATTTATTTTTATTTTATAATTATATTTTTTACCGCTCTCAGTCTTAAGAGAAAGACAACATTATTTATAGGAAGAAAAAAAAATTATTGAAATAAATCTACGCTTGTTGAAGGTGAAGTTTGTAAATAAAACAACCCCTTCCGTCGTGTATCCCCGATTAATGCAGCCTCAGATGCTTCAATTATCAATTCTAGAGTATTGAGCGAAAGGTTACACCTATGGGTTAGGTCAACCCTACTCCACTAGTACCAATAGGGGGCATAGGGGAAGAAGCACTACTCCTCGGAATCAACACACGAAAACTTTGTTATAAATTATCCCTTTTCCTTATCAGGATCGGGACTAACAAGAATGGTTGGGACAACAAACATCCATCTCGTTCGTATTTTGGATACCCGTATAACCATCGAAGACTGTTGAAGTGACTAATTCCTGCAAATTAAAGGGCGTTGAAGACAAAGAAATTGTTGGAATAACCTTAACCTTTTTTATCTAATACCAACATGCTTGATGTTAAGGAAAGATCTTTTACAAGAAGGTTGGCTAGAGATTTCTTGTAAAAATACCAGCCCCACTTAGTTTATAATGAGAATATTTCAATCTTTTTTGATTCCATGTATTATTATCATTATGCACATAAAGGAGGAGCCGTATGAGATGAAAATCTCATGTACGGTTCTGGAACGGAGATTCTTTGAATCGAATGACGACCGTAACGGATGTCGGCTCAATCCGAAGGAAATTATGCGGAAGCTTTACAGAATTATTATGAAGCTATGCGACTAGAAATTGATCCTTATGATCGAAGTTATATACTCTATAACATAGGCCTTATCCACACAAGGAACGGAGAACATACGAAAGCTTTGGAATATTATTTTCGGGCACTAGAGCGAAACCCATTCTTACCACAAGCTTTTAATAATATGGCCGTGATCTGTCATTACGTGCGACTATCTCCACTATAGAAATAAAAAAAGGAAAGAAAGAACAAATCCGTTAATAAATACTAAAAAGAAAAAAGGGTAGGCTTTCTACATATGTATCGTTCAAAACAACGATTTTTATCAGCTGTAGTAAAGAAAAGAAATAAACTTCATAAAAGTCGAAATATGAAGAAATAGGTATGCCTAGATACTTTATTCTATGGATAAAGGATCTAATTGATAGAGGAAGCGCCGTAAAGATCAATTCGAGAGGTTTTGGTCCGATACAATAAGAACTGCTTACTTATGTCATGATATGAGATAAAAGTTAGGAATCCACTTATGTAATAGAGTTGATCCCCTAAGGTATTGAGCAGCGGTGTAGCATCAGATCCCAAAGATAGTAAGTCTTTTCCTTCTTATGAAGAAAGGTCTTTTTCAAAGATTCTATATAATCTATATAAATTTATATTATGAAATATAAATTTATATATGAAACCGAGATGGTTACCTTTCAGAAAATTCGAATGATAGTGAAAATGCTTATACTTTATTCTTCTGAAGGTGGGAGAAAAGATAAAACTGATTATTAATAAAAATTTTAGTTTGAAACTCATGTAATTAACCTCTTTCTTTTGGTTAACTCGAGAAAAAAAAAATGGGATATATCTTTGAGAAATCTCATTCAATTAGATAGGGTAATTAAAAAATAGGACACCAAAAGAATTTGACCGCTGAGCCGTATGAGGTCGGAAACTCTCAAGTACGGTTCTAAGGGAAGGAATTTAACCCCTATTCCGACCGGGGAGAACAGGCCGTTCAACAAGGAGATTCCGAAATTGCGGAGGCTTGGTTCGACCAAGCCGCCGAGTATTGGAAACAAGCTATAGCGCTTACTCCTGGTAATTATATTGAAGCACAGAATTGGTTGAA